GAAGGACCCCTTATAAATGATATGAATAAAAACATTCCTAGTCATAGTGATAGTGACAATTCTAGTTACAGTACTGTTGATGATTTAGTCGGCATTCGGAATTTCGTATCTGATGACACTTTTTTAGTTAGGGATAGTAATAGCAGCAGTTATTCCATATATTTGGATATTGAAAATCAAATTTTTGAGATTGACAACGATCCTTCTTTTGTAAGTGAACTAGAAAGTTCTTTTTATAGTTTTCATAACTCAATTTATCAAAAGAATGTATCTAAGAGTGATAATTCCCACTATGATCGTTACATGTATGATACTAAATATAGTTGGAATAATAACATTAATAGTTGCATTGACAGTTATCTTCGGGCTCAAATCTGTATTGATAGTTACATTTTAAGTGGTAGTCACAATTACAGTGACAGTTACATTTATAGTTACATTTGTGGTGAAGGTGGAAATAGTAGTGAAAGTGAGAGTTCCTGTATAAGAACTAGCACGGATGGAAGTGATTTAACTAGAACAGAAAGTTCTAATGATCTAGATCTAACTCAAAAATACAGGCATTTGTGGGTTCAATGCGAAAATTGTTATGGATTAAATTATAAGAAATTATTGAAATCAAAAATGAATTTTTGTGAACAATGTGGATACCATTTGAAAATGAGTAGTTCGGATAGAATCGAACTTTCGATTGATCCGGGTACTTGGGACCCTATGGATGAAGACATGGTCTCTTTGGATCCCATTGAATTTCATTCGGAGGAGGAACCGTATAAAGATCGTATTGATTCTTATCAAAGAAAGACAGGATTAACTGAGGCTATTCAAACAGGCACAGGTAAATTAAATGGTATTCCCGTAGCAATTGGGGTTATGGATTTTCAGTTTATGGGGGGTAGTATGGGATCTGTAGTAGGCGAGAAAATCACCCGTTTGATCGAGTATGCTACCAATAAAATTTTACCTCTTATTTTAGTGTGTGCTTCTGGAGGAGCACGCATGCAAGAAGGAAGTTTGAGCTTGATGCAAATGGCAAAAATATCTTCCGCTTTATATGATTATCAATCAAATCAAAAATTATTCTATGTATCAATCCTTACATCTCCTACTACAGGTGGGGTGACAGCTAGTTTTGGTATGTTGGGGGATATCATTATTGCCGAACCCAATGCCTACATCGCATTTGCGGGTAAAAGAGTAATTGAACAAACATTGAATAAGACAGTCCCTGAGGGTTCACAGGCGGCTGAATATTTATTCCATAAGGGCTTATTCGATCTAATCGTACCACGTAATCCTTTAAAGGGTGTTTTGAGTGAGTTATTTCAGCTCCACGCTTTCGTTCCCTCGAATAAAAATTAAAGCCTTACTTAAAACTTAAAAGAATTATTTTTTTTGTGACGAACAAGTAGTTATTTAGTTTATAGGAATCAAAGTAAAAATCCGAAGAATGGATTTTTCTTTGGTAACATAAGATTTAATTGTAGAAAGAATCATGCGGAGAAATTTTTTTACCAATATTCCTGATTAGTAATTAGGAACCCCCATCAAACAAAATAAAAAAGCGAATTATTTCTTACGAAAAATTAGGCAAAGGGAATAAAATAAATTTCATGCTCCCTTGTTACATTAGATGTGTATATATAATTCAACTATAGCAAATATCGGCATAGAGTCTTGCATCTTTCTACATCTCTCGAGGATCCCTAGTTTTACTAAGAATCCCTGTTGTTGGATCGGATTATAACGAATTTTGGGGTAATTTGTAAGAAAATCTTTATTAAATTTTATTAAATCCAAATTATAAGACAAGATAAAGATAATAAATAAAATAATACAAAAGTGTATTATGATACATATATTTCATGTCGAAAGATGAGTAAGTCTATTTATTTAATTCGACATTCCTCATTCCTTGTTCTATATATATATTCACGTAGATATTACTTAGTATAATTATATATGAATTATAATAATTATAAGATACCTTTTATAACAATCAATAACAGGTAAAAATATTAATATAACAATTAATATAACAATAAATAACAGGTACAAATATTAAGTCGAGGTATCCATTCTATGACAACTCTCACCAACTTACCCTCCATTTTTGTGCCTTTAGTGGGCCTAGTATTTCCGGCAATTGCAATGGCTTCTTTATCTCTTCATGTTCAAAAAAACAAGATTTTTTAAATACGATGGTGCCAAATCTCGTCTATTTTTTTTTTCAAAACTTAGACTTTGACTATAACACAGCTATCTATTTAGTAGACTAGAGTCTAACATGTGGCTTACTAGTAACATAGGCGATTATACATGCGTAAACATGATATCTGAGTAAATGAATTATAAGTATTTGAAAATGGAAAATATATAATAGATCGGGATGGGTGGCGACGAATGTTTGAGATGTAAAGTCAATATATCTATATGTATGTAGGTATCTATAGGGAATCATATAAAGGTGATGTTATTAAGATCTAAGCAATTCGATGAATTACTCCTAAAGTAAAGGTTCACATCAAAATAGTGCTAGTTGATTAGAGTTATTTCGGAAATAAAAAAAGTAAAATGTATTTTTGTTATTCTATCAATTCCAATAAAATGCAACGAGATCTAGTATGAGTTGGCGATCAGAACGTATATGGATAGAATTTATAAGAGGATCTCGAAAAATCAGCAACTTCTGCTGGGCCTTTATCCTTTTTTTAGGTTCATTAGTGTTTTTATTGGTTGGAACTTCCAGTTATCTTGGTAGGGATTTGATATCTTTATTTCCGTCTCAGCAAATAATTTTTTTTCCACAGGGGATCGTGATGTCTTTCTATGGGATCGCAGGTCTCTTTATTAGCTCCTATTTGTGGTGCACAATTTTGTGGAATGTAGGTAGCGGTTATGATCGATTCGATAGAAAAGAAGGAATAGTGTGTATTTTTCGTTGGGGGTTTCCTGGAAAAAATCGTCGAATCTTCCTCCGATTCCTTATGAAAGACATTCAGTCCATCAGAATAGAAGTTAAAGAGGGTATTTATGCACGTCGTGTCCTTTATATGGAAATCAGAGGCCAAGGGGCCATTCCCTTGACTCGTACCGAGAAGAATCTGACCCCACGAGAAATTGAGCAAAGGGCTGCCGAATTGGCCTATTTTTTGCGTGTACCAATTGAATGAAGTATTCTTTTTTGAAAAATGAAGTTCAGAATGAATGCTTTCTTAGTTCGTAGCAAGAGGGATAAAACGGAAATGAAAGAATACCCTTTTTTCTAGACCATAGTAATAGTATTACTTAACTGGAATTTCTTCAGAATACTCAAATTTCTTCAGTACGTATGTAAATCCACTCCACAGTCACAAAAGTGGACTCTTTGTTATTTTCTTTCTGTATTATTTAGAAATTCAAGGACTAACCGATGAATCACAAATCAAAAACTAAAAAACAGGGAATGGATTCATAATAGTATCCATATGACTTGTAATAGAACTTATGTTTGATATAAATATTAGTAGTGTATAGAGTTAACGAATGAAGTGAGTTCATTAAAAAATCAAAGACGAAAAAATGGCAAAAAAGAAAACATTCATTCCCCTTCTATATCTTGCATCTATAGTATTTTTGCCCTGGTGGATCTCTCTTTCATTTAATAAAAGCCTAGAATCTTGGGTTACTAATTGGTGGAATACCGGGCAATCCGAAATTTTTTTGAATGATATTCAAGAAAAGAGTATTATAAAAAAAGTTATAGAATTAGAGGAACTCTTTCTCTTGGACGAAATGCTAAAGGAATACCCAGAAACACATCTACAAAAGCTTCGTATCGGAATCTACAAAGAAACGATCCAATTGATCAAAATGCACAACGAGGATCGTATCCATACGATTTTGCACTTCTCGACAAATATAATCTGTTTCGTTATTCTAAGTGGTTATTCTATTCTTGGTAACGAAGAACTTGTTATTCTTAACTCTTGGGTTCAAGAGTTCCTATATAACTTAAGCGACACAATAAAAGCTTTTTCTATTCTTTTATTAACTGATTTATGTATAGGATTCCATTCGCCCCATGGTTGGGAACTAATGATTGGTTCTGTCTACAAAGATTTTGTATTTTATCATAACGATCAAATTATATCCGGTCTTGTTTCCACTTTTCCAGTCATTCTTGACACAATTTTAAAATATTGGATCTTCCGTTATTTAAATCGTGTATCTCCCTCACTTGTAGTGATTTATCATTCAATGAATGACTGAAAAATCTAATGTTTGTTACTTTGTACATAAGTCATTGTACTTATTCCTTCTACCCATCCAGAAGGATGCCTCCTATATTCGAGTAACATTATTTCAGTAAATAGCAGAATCATGGATAGGGAACTATACTAGGGACCTACCAAATTTTATTGTAGAAATTTTTGGGCTCAATGATTGGACCATGCAAACTAGAAATACCTTTTTTTCTTCGATAAAGGAAGAGATTACTCGATCTATTTCCGTATCACTCATGCTATATATAATAACTTGGGCACCCGTTTCAAACGCATATCCCATTTTTGCACAGCAAGGTTATGAAAATCCACGAGAAGCGACCGGCCGTATTGTCTGTGCCAACTGCCATTTAGCTAATAAACCCGTGGATATCGAGGTTCCACAAGCGGTACTTCCTGATACTGTATTTGAAGCAGTTGTTCGAATTCCTTATGATATGCAACTGAAACAAGTTCTTGCGAATGGTAAGAGGGGCGCTTTGAATGTGGGGGCTGTTCTTATTTTACCCGAAGGGTTTGAATTAGCCCCCCCCGATCGTATTTCTCCCGAGATTAAAGAAAAGATAGGCAATCTGTCTTTTCAGAGCTATCGTCCCACTAAAAAAAATATTCTTGTGATAGGTCCTGTTCCTGGTCAGAAATATAGTGAAATCACCTTTCCTATTCTTTCCCCCGACCCCGCTACTAAGAAAGATGTTCACTTCTTAAAATATCCCATATACGTAGGCGGGAACA